TTTCAGTTTATGGGGGGTAGTATGGGATCCGTAGTCGGAGAGAAAATCACCCGTTTGATTGAACACGCTGCCAATCAAAATTTACCTCTTATTATAGTGTGTGCTTCTGGGGGGGCGCGCATGCAGGAAGGAAGTTTGAGCTTGATGCAAATGGCTAAAATATCGTCTGCTTTATATGATTATCAATTAAATAAAAAATTATTTTATGTATCAATCCTTACATCTCCGACAACTGGTGGAGTGACAGCTAGTTTTGGTATGTTGGGGGATATCATTATTGCCGAACCCAATGCCTACATTGCATTTGCAGGTAAAAGAGTAATTGAACAAACATTGAATAAAACAGTACCCGAAGGTTCACAAGCAGCTGAATACTTATTCCAGAAGGGTTTATTCGACCTAATTGTACCACGTAATCTTTTAAAAAGCGTTCTGAGTGAGTTATTTAAGCTCCACGCCTTTTTTCCTTTGAATCAAAAGTCAAGCAAAATCAAGTAGAGCACTAAGTTCAATTATTTTTTTTGTGTTTGTAGCAAAAAGTAGTTAGTTTATCGGAATCAAAGTAAATAAGATAATAATGGCCTTTTCTTTGGTGATAGAAGATCGAATTGTAGAAAGAATCAAAACGAAAGTTGAGGATAACTCTTTTTTTGACCTATATTCCTGATTACGAATCAAGAAACCTTTATCACCAAGAGTGAGTTCTTCCGTTCGTGAAATTAGTAAAATAAAACGAATTTGGTCTTGTCTTAGGTATATAATTTGAAATTTCAATATAGATAATAGAGTTTTGTATCTTTCTCTATCTACCGAAAAACCATTTTAGCTAAAAATCCATGTTGGGTCGGATTCGAACGAATCCTTCGATAATCGGTAAAAAACTCTTTATCTATTTTTATAAAATTAGAAGACAAGAACAAAAGACAAAGAAATGAAGAAAAATAATAAAGTTTATTATCATTATCATACATATCTTTCTCATGGAGGAGATGAATAAGTCCATTTATTTAGTTCTACAGTTCTACATTCTTTGCACTTATTCTTATTATACGTACTCAGTTAGATTTAGATATATCGATACTTCGATTTATACTAAGAATTTAAAATTCTTCAAATTCTATTAATAATAAATATTATCTAATTAGAATTCAAATTCTTAATTTAATTATAATTATTACAAGATATCTTTATTTATATAATAACATAATAACAGATACAAATAGTAAATCGAGGTACCCCTTCTATGACAAATTTGAACCTTCCATCTATTTTTGTGCCGTTAGTAGGCCTAGTCTTTCCGGCAATTGCAATGGCTTCTTTATTTCTTCATGTTCAAAAAAACAAGATTGTTTAGATCCGCTGGGACCCAATCTCATCCATTTTTTTTTTGAAAACGTGGACTTGTATCATAACACGGATATCTATTTATTGGAATATAGTATAACATGTGATTTCCACCGAACATAAAGGAAAAAACTCTTATGCCCGCAGAAACATGATATATGGATATATCAATTCTAGCAATTTTCAAATAGATCAGGATCTCTGGATGGCTGAAATGTAGTCGGTGAATCTATATGTATATCGATATGTATAGTGGGATCGTATTAAATAAAGAGTATGTTATTATTTTAGATTTAACCAATTTGATGAATTACTCCTAAAGGTTGACATCAAACTAGTGCTAGTTCACCTCAAACTAGTGCTAGTTGATGAGAGTTACTTCGGAAACAAAAAAGTAAAGTCAAATTTCTCTGGGGTATTATCTCAATTCCAATAAAATGCAATCGAGTAAAGTATGACTTGGCGATCAGACGATATATGGATAGAACTTATAACGGGGTCTCGAAAAATAAGTAATTTCTGCTGGGCCTTGATCCTTTTTTTAGGTTCATTAGGCTTCTTATTAGTTGGAACTTCCAGTTATCTTGGTAGAAATTTGCTATCTTTTTTTCCGCCTCAGCAAATCATTTTTTTTCCACAAGGAATCGTGATGTCTTTCTACGGAATTGCGGGTCTCTTTATTAGCTCTTATTTGTGGTGCACAATTTCCTGGAATGTAGGTAGTGGTTATGATCGATTCGATAGAAAGGAAGGAATAGTCTGTATTTTTCGTTGGGGATTTCCGGGAAAAAATCGTCGCATATTCCTCCGATTCCTTATAAAAGATATTCAGTCCGTTAGAATAGAAGTTAAAGAGGGTATTTATGCTCGTCGTGTTCTTTATATGGACATCCGAGGCCAGGGGTCCATTCCCTTGACCCGTACTGATGAGAATTTGACTCCACGAGAAATTGAACAAAAGGCTGCTGAATTAGCCTATTTCTTGCGTGTACCAATTGAAGTATTTTGATAAATTGAGAATCAGAACGTTCATTCAATTAAAGAAAACGTATATGAAAGAACCATAAAACGAAACTCTTTTTATGGTCTTTATGCGTTTTATGGTCTTTATGCGCACGCAATTCAATAACAAATAACAAATCGAAATAATAGATTCATCTCAGACGGCAAACCATTTCGAAAGCAAGAATTTTTTTTAGTTCAATATTTGTTGGAATTGACACTTTAGATCCAGATAGATCGTATCTTGTAAATTTGAAATTCTTTCTTTTGTATTCTTTAATGACCAACAATTGGATTTCTTAATTAAATACTGAGAACTAGCCAATTTATCCTTTGCCAGTCATTTTTTTTTGATCATCCTAATATCTTTCCCTCAATTATTCTATTCCTGACTATGGGTAATCAGTGAAATTTTTTCGAAATATTGGATATTTTGATAGCAAAGGAGTTCTTTCGTCTCAAAATCTGAATAATATTCATTACTTAAAGTAGTTCTTTCGATCATTCATCGAAAGGATACACTTTATTTTTAATTTGACCAATTGAGATATCAGGAAACAATATTCTAAATTTCTTCATTCGAAGTGAATTCTTAGCCTATTTCTGTATTCTTTCTAGATTCAAAGACTAACCACAAAATCACAAAGAAAATAGATTCATAAGTTCGATACCTTGTATAAAACTCATGTGTGTAAGAAATATTCGATCGCATAGAGTGTACGAATGGGTTGATTAACAATTTACAGACGAAAAAATGGCAAAAAAGAAAGCATTCACTCCTCTTTTCTATCTTGCATCTATAGTATTTTTGCCCTGGTGGATTTCTTTCTCAGTTAATAAATGTCTGGAATCTTGGGTTACTAATTGGTGGAATACTGGGCAATCCCAAATTGTCTTGAATAATATTCAAGAAAAGAGTCTTCTAGAAAAATTCAGAGAATTAGAGGAACTCCTCTTCTTGGACGAAATGATCAAGGAATACTCGGAAACACATCTCGAAGAGTTTGGGATAGGAATCCATAAAGAAACGATCCAATTAATCACGATACAAAATGAGAATCGTATGGATACGATTTTTCACTTCTCAACAAATATCATCTGGTTTGGTATTCTAAGCGGGTATTCAATTTTGGGTAAGGAAAAACTTGTTATTCTTAACTCTTGGGCTCAGGAATTCCTATATAACTTAAGTGACACAGCAAAAGCTTTGTGTCTTCTTCTAGTAACTGAGTTTTTTCTCGGATATCATTCACCCCCAGGTTGGGAATTCGCTATACGCTCTATCTATAACGAGGTTGGAGTTGTTGCGAATGAGCAAACTATAACTATTCTTGTTTGCATCCTTCCAGTAATTTTTGATACATGTTTTAAATATTGGCTTTTCCGTTATTTAACTAGTCTGTCTCCGTCAATTTTACTGATTTATGATTCAATAACTGAATGATAAAAGATCCATTGATATTAATCTAATCCAATTAGAATGCTTGGTACTTTGTAGTTGTACATAAGCAAAGTATTGAAAATCATATTTACTCTTCCTATTTCTAACCATCGGGAAGATTCATCCTAGATTATTCCAGCAAATAGCAGAATCGTGGCTAGGGAACTATACTAGCGACCTACCCAATTTATTGTAGAAATTTTCGCGATCAATGATTGGACCATGCAAACTAGAAATGCTTTTTCTTGGCTAAAGAAACAGATTACTCGATCTATTTCCGTATCGCTCATGATATATATCTTAACTCGGACGTCCATTTCAAGTGCATATCCCATTTTTGCACAGCAGGGTTATGAAAATCCACGAGAAGCGACTGGGCGTATTGTATGTGCCAATTGCCATTTAGCTAATAAGCCCGTGGAAATTGAGGTTCCACAAGCGGTACTTCCTGATACTGTATTTGAAGCAGTTGTTCGAATTCCTTATGATATGCAACTGAAACAGGTTCTTGCTAATGGTAAAAAAGGGGGGTTGAACGTCGGGGCTGTTCTTATTTTACCGGAGGGGTTTGAATTAGCCCCTCCCGATCGTATTTCTCCTGAGATGAAAGAAAAGATTGGCAATTTGTCTTTTCAGAGCTATCGCCCCAATAAAACAAATATTCTTGTGGTAGGCCCTGTCCCTGGTAAAAAATATAGTGAAATAACCTTCCCTATTCTTTCCCCGGACCCTGCTACTAAGAAGGATGTTCACTTCTTAAAATATCCTATATACGTAGGCGGGAACAGGGGAAGGGGTCAGATTTATCCCGACGGCAACAAGAGTAACAATACAGTTTATAATGCTACAGCAGCAGGTATAGTAAGCAAAATCATACGAAAAGAAAAAGGGGGGTATGAGATAACCATAACGGATGCGTCAGAGGGACGTCAAGTGGTTGATATTATCCCTCCCGGACCAGAACTTCTTGTTTCCGAGGGCGAATCTATCAAATTTGATCAACCATTAACGAGTAATCCTAATGTAGGCGGATTTGGTCAGGGAGATGCAGAAATAGTACTTCAAGATCCATTACGTGTCCAAGGACTTTTGTTCTTCTTGGCATCTGTTATTTTGGCACAAATCTTTTTGGTTCTTAAAAAGAAACAGTTCGAGAAGGTTCAATTGGCCGAAATGAATTTCTAGATTCGCAGATTTATCGATATCAAGTACG